GTATTTCATGAATCTAAGTGGAATAAGTAAAGTGGATTCCTTGTTGATTAGTCGAGTTCCAATGAAAACCACACAATTGAAGGAAATGTCCGAATTTGCTATTTAGAAAATCAATAAACTAAGGTTTTGTCGTTCTAGATATCGGATTCAACGCAAACAATTACAGCAGTAGGGGGGGGGGAAATCAAAAAACAAGTCGAGCAAAATTATACAAAGTTATATACAAGGTGCTACCCCCCCCCTTAGTCTTTCTTTAATTGAATTTCGTTTGATTAGACGGAAGTTACTTAAAAACTTCCGCTTTCTTTAAAAGATTCTGAACAGTTCCTGTGGGTTGAGCACCTTTTTCAAGGAAATATAGAATAAGAGGAACGTTTAAATAAGTTTGATTCTTCATTGGATCATAAAACCCCACTTTTCTAAGATCTTTTCCTTCTCTTCGGGATCGAACATCAATTGCAACGATTCGATAGACGGCTCATTGGGATAGATGTAGATGACCAACACCCCCCCTAGAACCGTATAGGAAGTTTTCTCCTCGTACGGCTCGAGAAAAATGATTTGCTTCGAAGTTTTGTCTATGTATGCAATTCTAATAAATTAAATGACAAATGGGCCTAGAAAATCAATTAGACTCTGATTTCAGTCTTTTTTCCTTCCTGAAAATGAAAAAGAAACCATTCGTACTCATAACTCAAGTTGGATAACTCTCAAATAGCTCAAAGGAAAAATCTTTAGTCACTTTCATTTATTGAGTGGTCTTTAACCCCTTTTGTTTGTCTTTTGTCTCGTTTCAAATTCTATTTGGATTCTTTAGTCTGATCCAATTAGTGAGACTATCGGAACAATTAAAAAGGTCTTTCCTTGTTCTTAGATCCTTTATCCTTATTTTAAATCATTGGGTTTAGACATTACTTCGGTGCTTCTTAATCCTTTCAAAGTGGCAGCAACATACCCCTTTTTTGTTTTGATTTCTTTCTATCAAAGAATCCTACGGACAGTTGATTCACGTGTGATACACTTTGAATCGAAAAAGTTTACTAAATTCTAACAAGTATTGCTTTTGAATTGGAAACTTGCTCAAATTGGATCCTTTCGATTTCTATATATGGAAGATACGTTTACGAAGTTGTTCCGATTAATTGGCATTAACCCTAGATCCTTGCCCCCGAGAAATGAATTAATCCTTTCTACTCGAGCTTCATCGTGGACTATTTACAACCCAACAAAAAATCGAGTGTAACAGAACAAACAATGTCGAGCCAAGAGCACTCTCATCCTTAGATAAATCGAAAATGGTGGATGGAAAAATCCACAACGGATCGTGTCCTTCAAGTCGCACGTTGCTTTCTACCACATCGTTTCAAACGAAGTTTTAACATAATATTCCTCTAATTTGGAACCGGTATGGAATTGATTCAATTATGGAATCATGAATAGTCATTGGTTCAGTTGTACATAGACATCGTAATCTAGGCTTTTTCTTCTATATATGATAATATGATATGAAACGATTTTTCTGAAAAAGTCTTAGCAAGACAGCATCTTTCACATACATAAATAATATATAGATAATAGCAAGAAATCGAAATATATAAACGAATAACTTTTTGAATCTGCATCTTCAAGTGACTCAACAGGATAGATTAAATGATTTCCTACTTTTTGAGTACCAAATAAAGATTCCACTTACAAGCAATCATTAAAAATATTTAATAAAAATAGTTCTAAATTTAATTTGATTATTTAATTTGAAGAAAATTGGACAATAAGCATGACGTTTGATCTTCATAGGAAGATAAGTCTTTCTTTTTGAATTGACTCATCACTTTTAAATAGATAAAAGAAAAGAAAAACGAAATCCAATTTTTTTTCATGAGATGGATAAAAAAATGATCTAAGTTAAGATTTGAATCTTTATTCTTTTCGTCTGATTACGAAAATCAAATTACGAAAATCAAAAAAAAATAAGGAGGGTTTTTCCTATCTATCAGATAGACTGAAGAGTTGTCACTGTTATAGATATTCTATTCTATAATATAGAATTTAAATAATTTAAGGTATCAAAAATCTTTTTCACAAAAACCGAAAAATTATTGTCATTGAAATAGAACGATACATACCATATAAGCGAAATATTTCCTCATTTTATATATTTTAGATGATATATATTTATAGATTTTGTTTAACATGGGATTAAGTAATATTTCACAATAATCGACTCTTATCATAAAGTGAATAAAAGGGTGATAGGGGAAATCACCCCTGCCTCAATTGTTCTGTAGATTTCCAATTTTTACTTAGAACCAAACACGAAATACCTAAATAAAATGAGATTCAAAGAAAATATATCGGCTCCATAACATATTTCTATATGATATGTAACTTGATCATTTGTTAATGAGATTCGAACAGACACAGATATTAAAATGAATACGGATTTACTCCTATCCACTGACTTACTTCTTTCTATAGTCATAATGGAGCATAAAAAAATGGATATGTACTGGGACGGAAGGATTCGAACCTCCGAATGGCGGGACCAAAACCCGTTGCCTTACCACTTGGCCACGCCCCATTTCAATTTCTAATCTACACTAAGAAACAATAATATTGGTATTGGTTGTTTGTCAACTCCAGTCCAAATATCTATATATCTATAGAATAGATTGGTACTAGGATTTTGATACATATAGATATAGAATTCAACTTAATTTATTGATCATTACATAGAATTCAATTAAGATATTGTATGAAAGTATGATTTCTTCTATTCTCCTTTGAGAATTGGAGGATTTTTGATTGGGTGGGTTCAAAGAAAAAGAAGGATTTTTTGTCTACCTTACTTACTTTCTTCCTTGTTCCTTATATCAAAAACTCAATCAAAATGCAATTATCTCCAAGAACAAAATGTCTGTTATGCTTAATATCGTTAGTTTGATCTGTATTAATTCTGCCCTTTATTCGAGTAGTTTTTTCTTCGGCAAATTGCCTGAAGCGTATGCTTTTTTGAATCCAATCGTAGATGTTATGCCAGTCATACCTGTGCTTTTTTTTCTCTTAGCTTTTGTTTGGCAAGCTGCTGTAAGTTTTCGATGAGATCCTTAATAATAATATCTTAGAAAATGCATGATTTCTTCGAGAAAAATTCTAACAATTGAGAAAATCAGATAAGTTTTAGAGTATGAATCCTAGATTAGCACACTGAAATTCTTGGATAGTCGCCATAAATCCGGCTTACCCCCATTTCCTCATTTTTGACCCCCTTTCCAGTGAAAGACCCTAACCCCATTAGGGTCTCCCACAATATCGAATTTGGATATGAAAGAAGTTTTTGATAATGAAAAACAAATGAATTTGTGACAATTCATGAAAAAAAACCAGATTTTGTGGTGTCAAAATAGGATATGTGGTAGAAAAATGGAAGATCTATTCTCTTTTTTTTTCCAAAAAATCATCTTGGAGATTGTGTAATGCTTACTCTGAAACTCTTCGTTTATACCGTAGTAATATTTTTTGTTTCTCTCTTTATCTTTGGATTCCTATCTAATGATCCGGGGCGTAATCCTGGACGTGAAGAATAAAATCCAAAAGGTTTTCCTTGGGAAATTTTCCAATTTTCTTAGGATTTTATCTATTCCACACGCTTAACTAAGATTTTCAAAATTGAAAAATAAAATAAAGCAAGTCATTAACGGAAACGGAAAGAGAGGGATTCGAACCCTCGGTACAAATAACTCGTACAACGGATTAGCAATCCGACGCTTTAGTCCACTCAGCCATCTCTCCCAATTGCAAAAGATAATTACTACATTACACATAATGTAAGGAGTCTTTCTCTCTCTTTTTTCTCTATTCTAAACGAAAAGAGGGGCTTGAGCCCGCCACTAATCGAACTAAAGAAAAATAAGGAAGACCTCCTTGTGTTGATTTTGTTCGAAAGGCCCTTGTTATTCTGATGGCCTGGCCTGGTCAGTACCTAGCCGGGCCTTTTTTTTTTGTTCTAACGAATTATAGATAAATAATGATTTATTTGATATCTGATTTGAAAACACAAATATTTTTTTTTATTATATTATTATATTCAATTGAATATTTTATATTCAAGCAACAACAAAAAGAATAAAAACTGTTTCCATTTTTTTTTCTTGTTATATTTTATTTCATTTTCCGAACTAAAAAAGAAACTATAGATTCTGGACAATGCATTTTTCTGTTATGATTGTAGTGTTTTTTTCGATCCGTATCTATCTTCTTTCAGCAAAAAAGAAAACTTTAGTTATTTAATTTCAATTAAATGAAGCCTCTTTTCCGAATCTCATTAAATTTTTATCTACCCACGAAAAAGTTCAACACTCCAAGTTTGATGATTCTTTAATGATCCTATCTTGATCATGCTCAATTATCTTGTTCGACAAAAGCTCCATTTGTATACAATAATCATATTGTAGCGGGTATAGTTTAGTGGTAAAAGTGTGATTCGTTCTATTAGCCCTTTAATAGTTAAAGGGTCTTTCGGTTTTATTCATATTCCGATCAAAAACTTTATTTCTTAAAAGGATTTAATCCTTTACCTCTCAATGATAAAGTCGAGAAAAAAATACACATTCTCGTGATTTGTATCCATGAGTCACTTATAAATTGAAAAGTTGGATTATGAAATTGCGAAACATAATTTTTGAATTGGATCAAGACTTCCAATTGAATAAGTATGAGTAAAGGATCCATGGCTGAAGATAAAAAGTTAATTTCCAATCGTAACTAAATCTTCCATTTTTTTTTGGATGTCTAAAGAAAGAAATTGAAGCAAAATAGCTATTCAACGATGTCTTTGGTTTACTAGAGACATCGCCATATTGTTTTAGCTCGGTGGAAACAAAATCCTTTTCCTTAGGATCCTCTCAAATAGAAATAGAGAACGAAGTAACTAGAAAGATTGTTAGAATCACCTTCTTCTAGAAGGATCATCTAGAAAGCAATTCATTTTGTTTGTATTCAGA